TAGAAGTAAGTGGATCGATAAAGTAACCGAACTCAAAAGAAAATTCATTATTTATGGTCCAAGACCATACATTTTGATGAATGCAACTTAGAAAAATTTGTTGAATAGATAGATATAGTGAAAAGATCATAACTATACTTAACAAAAAAATACTAAGAAAAGTCCACATGCGGCGAAGGTTTTTTGTTGCTGTCGGAAAAAGTAGAAGTCCAACTCCTAGTAAAATAGGTACGGGAAGTGGAATGAAAGGGATGATCCATGAATATTGATATGTATGTTCCATAAAATAAAAAATCCTTTTTATTTTATTCTTAAATTGATTATTTCTTATTCACTGGTTTTTATATATATATTTTTTTTCAAAGGGGACAATAAAAAAGCACGCTATTTCAAACCTAAATAGAAATGTTTTCGAATTAGTATAATCCTTCCTAAATCTTTGAAAATAAATATATATTCAAATAAAAAAATTAGAAGTTATTAAAAAATATTACTAAGTTACTGTCAAAAAAAATGATTTGTCTTTTTTTATTACTACTAAATAAAATTTTATTGTTATTTTATGCAGATACAGAAAAAGTGAATTATAATTCCGTATTACAATAATTTATATACATATATTAAGAATAGAACAAAGATTTACACGAAAAAAAAATACTTAATATTAATTATATAATAATAAAAACTTTAACTAAAACAAAGTTATTTGAGTTTTATTATTTAGGATTGTTAAGGAATATATTTTCATCATGGAATTTAGTGATTGTCTTCCAGTACACTAAGTGAGCTTTTTTTATTTATATTTGTAAGAAAGATTACTATAATCGATATGTTTTTTTTACATATGATGTGAAGAAATCTTTTAAGTTTTTTGATAATATAATCTATCAGTATAGATTACTTAAATGAGTACTCTCGGACGGATTTCAAACGTTAAATAAAAAAAAAAGTAAAAAAACAGTTGGGTTTGAAACTTTTGAATGTCTTTTTTGTTTTGAAAATAATATAATATATAATAAATTTGAAAGAAAAAAAAACTCGATATGGAGTACGAAAGAATAGAATAATAAATGTCTTTGACATCCAATTATACCACTGAAATTTTTTTTTTCATTTTTGAATGGCAGTTCCAAAAAAACGTACTTCTATCTCGAAAAAGCGTATTCGTAAAAAAATTTGGAAAAGGAAGGGATATTGGACATCGTTGAAAGCTTTTTCGTTAGGGAAATCACTTTCTACAGGTAATTCAAAAAGTTTTTTTGTACAGCAAAATAAATAAAAAACACTCTAATAATTAGAATTAGCCTAACTTAAAAACCAAATTTTTTAATACATATAAAACAAAATAGCAACCAAAAGAAGAAAAAAAGACAATATATAGATAAAAAAGAAAGGTTCACATATTTTTAGTTCTAAAAAGGGGATTCGTATTTTCCCCATCACTACCATCACTGCCTTGATACAATAATAAATAAAGATACAATAATAAATAAAGATCTTTTATTTCCTCTTAATGAGGAAATAAAAGATCTTTAAATTCATTACTTTAAGTGATCAAAAAATCTTATGTTTGTACTGTTTGTACAATATAAAAAGATACATAAAAAAAAAAGATCTTAATTGAATTAAAACCCCAATACCTATTTCAAAAAGTTTGAATTGATTTAATCAATTGGAAATTTGAATAAATTGGCTTCTTTATTTAAATTTAAATCTCGACGATTGAATCAAAACTTGTTAATATTGTTTTGAACAAGTTGCCGCTATGGTGAAATTGGTAGACACGCTGCTCTTAGGAAGCAGTGCTAGAGCATCTCGGTTCGAGTCCGAGTAGCGGCATAAGATCTTATAAAAGAGATATTATAAGTTTTATAATCAAAATAATACCCGACTTTTTGTTCTAAAATCGGGTAAAACCTAGTATTAATTTATTAATTTTTAACAAATTTTTTATGATTTTTTCAATTTTAGAGCATATATTAACTCATATATCTTTTTCGGTCGTTTCAATTGTACTGACAGTTTATTTTTTAACTTTATTAGTTAATTTAGATGAAATCATAGGATTTTTTGATTCATCAGATAAAGGAATCATAATTACGTTTTTTGGTATAACAGGATTATTATTCACTCGTTGGATTTATTCAGGACATTTTCCATTAAGCAATTTATATGAATCATTAATTTTTCTTTCGTGGTCTTTTGCAATTATTCATATGGTTTCCTATTTTAATAAAAAACAACAAAATCACTTAAACGCAATAACTGCGCCAAGTGCTATTTTTATTCAGGGTTTTGCTACTTCAGGTCTTTTAAACAAAATGCCTCAGTCTGCAATATTAGTACCAGCTCTCCAGTCGCAGTGGTTAATGATGCACGTAAGTATGATGATATTAGGCTATGGGGCTCTGTTATGCGGATCATTATTATCAATAGCTCTTCTAGTGATTACATTTCGCAAAGTCGGACCCACTTTTTGGAAAAAGAATAGAAAAAAAAAAATTTTATTAAATGAATTATTTTCTTTTGATGTACTTTACTACATAAATGAAAGAAATTCTATTTTACTACAACAAAACATTAATTTTAGTTTTTCTAGAAATTATTATAGGTATCAACTGATTCAACAATTAGATTTTTGGAGTTTTCGTATTATTAGTCTTGGATTTATCTTTTTAACCATCGGCATTCTTTCAGGAGCTGTTTGGGCTAATGAGACATGGGGTTCATATTGGAACTGGGACCCAAAAGAAACTTGGGCATTTATTACTTGGACTATATTCGCAATTTATTTACATATTAAAACAAATAGGAATGTTAGGGGTATAAATTCTGCAATTGTAGCTTCGATAGGTTTTCTTTTAATTTGGATATGCTATTTTGGCGTCAATCTTTTAGGAATAGGTTTACATAGTTATGGTTCATTTACATCGAATTAAAGTAACAAACAAAAAGGAATCCAAATCTAAATAAAAAAAAAAAAGCATCTATATCTAACTTCATATAAGTTAAGAAATCTCATTTAGTTTTAGTAGTAAATCATCAAGAACCTTTTGAATCAAGTAGTACAATGATTCAAAAGGTTCTCACAATACAAAGACCAAAGACTTCTGATTACAATTCACTTTAATGCTTTTTTTTATTTCCTGAAAACTATCCATAAAAATAATTAGATAAAATGGATTCGACCTTGTCACTTGCTAATGAGAGCACAAAATCAGGATAAATCCCAATACCAATTATGGGTAGAAGAATAGAGATTGAAAGAAATAACTCTCGGGGTCCAGAATCAAAAAAAGAAAAGTTTTTGACATTAATTAACTTGTATCCATAGAACATTTGGCGTGACATAGATAATAAATATATAGGAGTTAATATCATTCCAATTGCCATTACAAAAATAATTAAAATTTTGGAAATTAAGAAATATTTTTGGCTGGTAATTATTCCAAAAAAAACAATAAATTCTGCAATAAAACCACTCATGCCCGGCAATGCAAGGGAAGCCATCGATAAGATAGTGAACATTGTAAATATTTTTGGAATGGAGATAGCCATTCCACCCATTTCATCAAGATAAACAAGCCTAATTCTATCATAACTCGTTCCTGCCAAGAAAAAAAGTGCAGCGCCAATAAACCCATGAGAAATTATTTGTAAAATAGCTCCATTAAGTCCAGGATCCGTTATAGAACTAATACCTATAATTATAAAACCCATATGAGATACAGAAGAATAGGCTATTCTCTTTTTTAAATTACGTTGACCGGGAGATGTTGAAGCTGCATAAATTATTTGGATTGTACCGACTACCGTCAACCAAGGAGAAAACATAGAATGAGCGTGGGGTAATAATTCCATATTGATTCGAACCAACCCATATGCTCCCATTTTTAATAAGATTCCAGCGAGAAGCATACAGGTACTGTAATGTGCCTCACCGTGGGTGTCAGGTAACCAAGTATGTAAAGGTATAATCGGTGATTTGACGGCAAAAGCAATAAGAAATCCAATATAAAAAAGTATTTCGAGTGTAACAGGATAGGATTTATTAGCTAAGAGTTCTAAATTTAATGTTGGTTCGTTCGAACCATATAAACTTATACCTAAAACTCCTATTAATAAAAAAATAGAACTTCCTGCCGTGTACAAAATAAATTTTGTAGCTGAATACAGACGTTTCTTTCCACCCCACATGGATAAAAGTAGATAAACGGGAATTAATTCTAATTCCCACATGATGAAAAAAAGTAGAAGATCCCGAGAAGAAAATGATCCTATTTGACCACTGTACATTGCTAACATCAGGAAATGAAATAATCGGGAATCCCGAGTAACTGGAAAAGCCGCTAAAGTGGCTAAAGTAGTAATAAATCCCGTCAGTAAAATAGTTCCTATAGAAAGTCCATCTATTCCCATTCTCCAGTAAAAATCAAAAAAATTGATCCATTTATAATCTTCGGACAGTTGAATTAATGGATCGTCCATTTTAAAATTATAACAAAAAGCGTAGGTCGTTAGAAGAAGTTCTAAGATACAAATGCATATAGTATACCATTTATTGACTTTATTTCCCCTATGCGGGAGAAATAACATTAATGAACCAGCAGATATAGGAAAAACAACAATTATTGTTAACCAAGGAAAATCATTCGTGGTAAAGACAAGATACACCAGGTCCAAAGAACGCGTACTCAAAAAAAATATATAAATAAAAAAATATAATTTAACTTTTTTGAGTACGAGTACTTGTCAATAAAAAAAATAAAATGTATTCCAATTTTATTCAAATGAGGTTTTCGGTAACGTATCAATAAGCTAGACCCATACTTCGAGTTGTTTCATGCCATAAATAAACTCGAACGCTCAAAAAATCCGTTGGACAGGCGGATTCACACCTCTTACAACCAACACAGTCCTCGGTTCTTGGAGCAGAAGCTATTTGCTTAGCTTTACATCCATCCCAAGGTATCATTTCTAATACGTCCGTAGGGCATGCTCGGACACATTGAGTACATCCTATACAGGTATCATAAATTTTTACTGAATGTGACATAGGATCGATAGTTTTTTGAATGTCATAAATTTTCAATCTAGTAAACTTCTAACTGAATGATATATTAAAATACTAGATGAAGCAATGATTTCCTTTAATACAATTTTTGTAATGAATTCTGGCTCAATTGATAAAAAATGGGGCTAAAATACTTTGATTTCTTAGATTTTTACAAATATAATCTAGTAGGTCATAACCTATAATATATGCAAATTTCAATCTATAATTTTTTTATTTATGTTACTTATTTAATAAGGTCGATTGGTTTATGCGAGTTGATTTTCTGTTACGATAAATTGACGAGACTATAGCTAATCCAATAGCTGCCTCAGCGGCTGCAATTGCTATAACAAAAATGCAGAAAATATCCCCTTTTAGTTGGGAATTATCAAAAAAATCAGAAAATGTTACGAAATTCATATTAACTGCATTGAGTATAAGTTCAAGACACATAAGAGCCCTAACCATATTTCGACTCGTGATCAATCCATAAAGACCAATCAAAAATAAAAAGGCACTCAAAACAAGTACATGTTCGAGTATCATTCAGCAACTCCTTATCAATTTTGATTCATTTCAATATGAAAAATAATTCACCGGATTCCATCAACTAGAATATAACAAAAAAGTACGAATAAAAACAATATTAGGTAAAAAAAATTTTCAAATATATATCAAATATAAAAAATGATCCTTAAAATATGAAATAGTAGTCAATCAAATTTAATTGAATGAAAGGAAAAAATCATAACATACACAAAGTTTTCTTTGGTCTTTACGAATTAGATTAGAACATTTTTTATTGACGAGCCACAGAAATTGCACCTATCAAAGCAACTAAAAGAATTATTGAAATGAGTTCAAATGGCAGAAAAAAATCTGTTGATAAATGAATTCCTATTTGTTGACTATTACTTATTAAATCTTGCTCTAGAATCTGGTTTAATTTTGTAGTCCAAATAACCCCGTACCATGACGTATCAAGAATAGTAGACATTAATAAAAAAAGAATAGTTGTACAAACCAACGAAGTAATCCCATTCCCAACGGTCCACAGATTGAAATCTGTGGAATATTCTGAATCATTCATGAACATCACAGCAAATATTATTAAAACATTTATGGCCCCCACATAAATAAGGAGTTGTGCAGCAGCTACAAAATGGGAATTTGATAGAATATACAATAAAGATATACAAACAAGAACAAATCCTAAGGAAAAGGCTGAAAATATTGGGTTGGGAAGTAATACCACTCCCAGACCTCCTACTAGAAGACCGGATCCCAGAAAAACTAAAAGAAAATCATGTATTGGTCCAGGCAAATCCATTATATTATTAAAATAAGAAAAAAATCTAAATCCTCTTCATGACCTTATTAATTTAACCAGGAAATTTGTTTTTAATATGTTTCTAATAGAGTGAAATTAGAATCTAATGGATATGAATTGATGTAGATACAATTATTAGACAGTTTCTCTTTTTTTATTCTAAAGTTTATTTTCAACCTATCTATGTCAAGAAAGTAATTACGAATATATTATATTAAAAGAATGCGCCTTAATACTTAATATTTTTATATAAATACAATACAAGTTTTTAATTAAATTCTTTATATAATTCAACAATTTTGAATTCTTTTTTTAATCAAATTAAAAGGTTTACCCCATTTTTTGTTTGAGGTGAATTCAAAATTGTTCGAATAGTGTAATCGTCAATTACTGACATTGGTAAACGACCCAAAGCTATTTGATTATAATTCAATTCGTGACGATCATAAGTGGAAAATTCATATTCTTCAGTCATTGACAAACAATTTGTTGGACAATACTCAACACAATTACCACAAAATATACAAATTCCAAAATCAATACTGTAATTAAGTAATCGTTTTTTTCGAATATTAGTTTCCAATTTCCAATCAACAACAGGCAAATCTATAGGACATACTCGAACACATACTTCACAAGCAATGCATTTATCAAATTCAAAATGGATTCGACCGCGGAAACGTTCCGATGTTATTAATTTTTCATAGGGATATTGAATAGTTACAGGTAAACGATTTGTGTGGGATAAGGTAATCATGAAACCTTGACCAATATACCTTGCAGCTCGTAGGGTTTGTTGACCATAATTCATGAACCCGGTTATCATAGGAAGCATATTGTAATTATCTCTGAATAATTTTATCTTTGTTTCTTTCTCTTGTTTAAAACAAATAATGAATATATTGGATTCATTTTCAATTTAGAGTGAAAAGAGTTGGAAAGAAGTTGTTAATAATAGATTACCAAGGGAAATAGGTAAAAGAAATTTCCATCCAAGATTTAATAGTTGATCCATTCTTAGCCTAGGTAAAGTCCATCTTGTTGCGATAGAAATGAACAAGAACAAATAAGTTTTAGCTAATGTAATAAAGATACCAATTGTTGTTCCAAAAATTTGATCCCTTTGAAATAGCTCCAGAATAGATATATACGGAATAGAAATATTCCAACCGCCTAAGTATAGAACTGTTACAAATAATGAGGAAATTAATAGATTTAGATAAGAAGCAACGTAAAATAAACCAAATTTGATACCTGAATATTCAGTTTGATAACCTGCTATTAATTCTTCTTCCGCTTCTGGTAAATCAAACGGTAACCTCTCGCATTCTGCTAGGGAAGAAATTAGAAAAATGATAAAACCTATAGGTTGACGCCACAAATTCCATCCCCAAAAACCATATTTTGATTGTGCCTCAACTATATCAACTGTACTTAAACTGTTAGATAATCCTAGTCGGCGATAACATTACTATTTTCACCGCTATTACAGAACCGTACATGAGGTTTTCGCCTCATACGGCTCCTCGGGGGCCATAAATAAATCTAAGGACCAGATTTGTCTCATTTAGATGGATATGATGTGTTCTAAAATGGATTAAATATATCTGGGGTCCCGAATTATACCAATGGAATTCTGTCTGCTCAAATTCTAAGAATAAAAAAAGCGCTTCGGAATTCATCTCATCCTTTACAAATTTTAATTTCTATTTGTTGAGTAATAACTTAACCCTTTAATAAAATACTCCTTGTAAAAAAAAAAATAGGTATTTCAGCCCATCGTGGTTTTCGATTACGAAAAATAATTAGACATCCTTCCTATTAGTTTATTATTCATGACAGAAATTCGATTTTATTTTCGAAATATATGAAAAAAAATATCCTTGTTTCGTTCCTATTCTTCTTTCTTTTTTAGAAAAAAAGTTGGTGGACTTATAAAAAATAAAGGATTATTTCGTTTCTGATAGTCATTACATTTGTCGGTGGATAGGAGCATACTCTGAATCGGAATCTTGGGGAGTACTGTCTGATCATTTCTACTAATTTCAAGCCCCAATTAACCTTCTTTTTTTTATCTTATGTTATGCATAAATATCCTTTTCAATTTGGTTAATCTCTATTACAAATTCTTTGTGTATTTTGGTGTTTCTAACCATCCACTAACTTTTACCTAATTGCCGCTCACTTTGTAATACATGGATGTTAATCTATTGTTAATCTATATAACTGATAGTGAAAACGTCATCCGGTTAATATATTTAACCCGCTTCAAGCCAGGATGACTAATCAACCAATCTTGGGGTAAAGTGATTCTTACACTTATGTTTATTTCCGTTTAACCTTTGTACATAGGAAATGAGACTCCATTTTTCTTTTTACTGCAAATTTCTGAGCAGTTTTTTTTCACTCATATATAACTATCAAATTCCTTTTATTAAGATTCATTCGAAAGATAAATATATATATTCCGTTTTTTAACAGATTCGTTCTAGAAAAAACGGATATAGTAAAAATAAACGTTTATGTTTCAACGAATCGCACGTAGAGATATTGATAAAACACATAGAGTTAATGGTATTTCATAACTAATCGATTGGGCAGCAGCTCGCAGACCACCTAAAAAAGAATATTTATTATTTGATCCATATCCTGACATAAGAAGTCCAATAGGAGCAATACTTGAGATGGCAATCCATAAAAAAATACCGATATTGAGATCCGCTAAAACAAGGTGATTGCTAAAGGGAATTACTGAATAACTTAGTAAAATTGAGATAACTGCTATAGATGGTCCAATACTAAATAAAGGAGTATTTCCTCTAGATGGACGAAGATTTTCTTTGAAAACTAGTTTTGTCCCATCGGCTAGAGCTTGAAGAATTCCCAACGGTCCGGCGTATTCAGGTCCAATACGTTGTTGTATCCCTGCAGATATTTCTCTTTCTAACCACACAATTACTAGTACACCTGTTATGATTCCCAATACAAGAGAAAATATAGGGACAAATATCCATATGAGTCCATAGACCTCTTTTAAAGATTCCAATTTAATAAAAGAATTTATAGTTTGGACTGCTGTTGCATAAATTATCATTTTAACGATCAACTTCTCCCATAATTATATCTATGCTACCGAGTATCGTCATAATATCAGCCAATTTCATTCTTTTAACTAGTTCAGGAAGAATTTGCAAATTAATAAAACCCGGTGGTCGGATTTTCCATCTCCAAGGAAAACCGCTTTGATCTCCTATGAGAAAAATTCCCAACTCCCCTTTTGGAGCTTCAACTCTTACATAAAGTTCTTGTTTCGATAATTCAAAAGTAGGAGAAGGTTTTTTACTAATGAATCGATATTCAAAATCATTCCATTCTGGATTCCTTTTTCTATCAAAGCCCCTGCTTTCTAAATTCTCATAGGGCCCCCCTGGAAGTCCTTCCAGAGCCTGTTGAATAATTTTTATGGATTCTGTCATTTCGCTAAGTCGTACTAAATAACGAGCTAATGAATCTCCTTCTTTTTGCCACTGAATTTCCCATTCAAATTCATCGTAAGACTCATAACGATCAACTTTACGAAGATCCCATGGTATTCCGGATGCGCGTAGCATTGGTCCGGATAAACCCCAATTTATTGCTTCTTCCCCACCAATAATCCCAACTCCTTCAACCCGTTCTAAAAAAATAGGATTTCGTGTAATGAGTTTTTGATATTCAACAACCTCTGTTAAAAAATAATCACAAAAATCCAAGCATTTATCTATCCAACCATAAGGTAAATCAGCCGCTATTCCTCCAATACGAAAAAAATTATGCATCATTCTCATACCGGTGGCAGCTTCGAATAGATCATATACAAATTCTCGTTCTCTGAAAATATAGAAAAAGGGAGTCTGTGCACCAATATCTGCCATAAAAGGGCCCAGCCATAACAGATGAGAAGCTATACGACTCAATTCCAGCATAATTACTCTGATATAGCTGGCCCTTTTAGGAACTTGAATATTTCCCAATTGTTCTGGTCCATTTACTGTTATTGCTTCTGTAAACATAGTAGCTAAATAATCCCATCGCGTTACATAAGGTAAATATTGTATAATTGCTCGGTTTTCTGCAATTTTTTCCATTCCTCTGTGTAAATAACCTAATATGGGTTCACAGTCAACAACATCCTCACCATCTAGAGTAACAATTAAGCGAAGAACACCATGCATGGATGGGTGGTGAGGTCCCATATTGACTATCATAAGATCTTTTCCTGTAACTGGTCTCTTCATAAGTTTTTCCTTGATTCGTTCTGGCATGAATTAGATTGCTGAATAAAGAAGTTTATCAAAAAAATCAAGATCTAAAAAATTAACTAATTCACAATTTTTGAATTTAACGAGTTTTTAATTCCCGAATATTCAACTGATTAATTAATTCTTTATAACGTACTCTATTTTTTTTTGACAAATAAGCCAGCAGTCGTTGACGTTTTCCTAGAATTTTTCGTAGACCCCTCTGAGATAAAAAATCTTTTCTGTGCAATTCCAAATGTGAAGTAAGTCTTCGTATCTTATTAGTGAAACTAAATACTTGAAATTCAACAGATCCCCTGCTTTCTTCTTTTTGTTCTTCAAATGAAATGAATGTATTTTTTATCATAAAAAGAAATCCTTCCCCTTTTAATATGAATTGAAAGATATGAATTTTACTGATCAATAATAATAATGGTAGTTTTTTTGTACAAGGATCTGAATTTAATTATCAACTTCTTAATTCTTCATTAAAAAAAAATATATAAATTTAGATTTCAAAAAGGAGGATTCTGTTAATTTATTTATGGATCCGCTCTAATTGGTATCTATGTTATTGATTAAATTAATCTAATGTATAAAGATTGAATTTAAAACAATCCCTCATATTTGTGCATATAGTTGTTTTCATAAACCGTAACTTATTATATATAGTAAAATATAGTAAAAAGGATCTATCATTAATGAATTGGAAATTGCGTATACATGCGTATTCTTATCATACTGAAATGATTTCCGTTAGTAGTATTAAACCAATAGCGATTCATACAAGCTAAATCTTCTAATCTAAAATTGGGCCAAAGAAAGGATTTTAAATTTATAAGGTTTTTTTTATCCTTATCAAGATCTTTATTTTTATGCAAAACTGTGGTCAAGTTTTGAATATTCTTATCAAATCTTGAATTTCTATCCCTCGCAGTTTTTTTTTTTAAGTTGAAACAAATTAGAATTCTAAATTCTCTACGTCGTTTAGGGGATAGAATATTTTCAGGGACAAAGAAATCATAATTATTTTTTTTTCTATTTACAGTTTTGTTTTGATATTTTGTAATGGATTTTTCAATTTTTTTTTTATCAATATAAATATAGCTTTTTTTTTTGTATCTTTTACTTATTTTGTGTTTATTTTTATGAACCAATGAAATACCTATGGTTCTATATATAATAAGTTGTCCATCGTTTTGTACAGACAAACGGACAGGCTCAATAATCAATATTCCTTTTTTCATTAATTTTGCAAAAGTGAAATTTTTCTCAATCATTAGAATGTCTAGGCTCATCTCTCCTCTTTCAATAGAAGATATCGCTATTTCGTTTGGATTGTTTAGTCTAACCAAGAGACAGTATACTTTTACATTATTGAGAATTTTTTGATTAAAAAAACAATTCCATCGCAATTGAAAACGCGAATATCTTGTGAGAAATAAATCAAGTTCCGCTTCTGTATTGCTTTTGTATTGTTTTTTATTTTTACGTTTTTTTATCGTTGATTCTGCAAAATTTTCTTCAATATTTTTTTCTTGGTTTAATAGAGCTGATTCGGGATTTCTTTTTTTTTCTTTATCTGATTCAAGCTCTACTTGACCGGCCGATTCTTTTTCTTCTTTATTCAGATTATAAAATCGAAGGGATTTTTTTTCATTTGATGGTATAAAACCTTTTTTATTTCGAGTAATCTTTTTATTAACATTTATGTTTTCATTAAAATTTAAAAGAAGTAATTTTATTGGTATGACCCACGGTTTCATTTTATATGTACTAGAAAATAAGAAAAATTCTGGAAAGAAAAAAAATTCAAAATTCGTTATACGATGATTTAGTATTTCTTCATTCATTCCCATCCAATCAAAAAAGTTTCTTTTTTGATTAGCAAGATCCTTCTTAGTTATTTTATAAATTCTTTGATAATTCTGAACTTTAGTATTAATATATTTTTTTTTACTATTGGTATTAACCCAGGGCTCAATATTTACTTTTTTTGTAAACCAAAAGTTAAGAATTCTCCAATCCAAATATTTTCTATGCCGAATTTCCCCCATACCCCGAATATTATATTTTTCTAGAAAAGAAGAGACTAAACAATTATCTAGTGCAAAGCCTATAGACATGTCAAAAATTTTTTCTGTAGAATCAATAGATTTATAGCAAAAAAGATTATATATAGAATCTTTTTTTAAATTATGTTTTGGATTTAATAATGAGTCGGCCTCAAAAAAATTTTGTTTTTTGTAATTATCAAATTTCTTTTTTTCATATGAATCCTCTTTGGTTAAACTTGGGTTTAGAACTAGAGAATCTTGATTTATTTTCGTTTTCCAATTTTGGGTTACTAATCTAGCCCATGCAATCTGGGGTAAATTGTATTGATAATAACTTCGTAACCAGTTTTTCCATTGATTTACTTTGGAATTTAAAAAGGTTTTATTTTTCAATTCATAATGAAAGATTCCTTGTTCTTGAAAAAAACCCTTTATTTGATTCTTAACAAAAAAGGATGTTATGCATATGTTATATTCAAGAACAGCCTTTAATTTAGAAAAGTTACTAACTTGAATTTGTGATAATTTGTAAAATACATATGCTTGTGATAAAGAGCATAGGTCATAACTCTTTTTTTTTTTATTGGATATTAAATTTTTTATAGTCGAAATAAAATAAATAGTATTTTTTTTTTTTTTTTTTTTCTCCATTTTCTTCATTCTTGTAAATATATTTATCAAGAATTGTTTTTGTTGATTCAAAAAAAAGTTGTGTAGTAATTCTTGGAATATTAATGATACCTATAAAAATAGCTATAGACAGTTGTTCGATGCAAAATTTAAAAAAAAAAATGGATTTACGAATTAATCGGGTATTTTTTCTTTTGAATGTCTGCCAAATTTTTTTTGATGACTCAATTATTTTAGAATCATAACGCAGTTTCGTACAATTATTAGTTAGTTTTTGTTTTTCTTTTGAAATTTCTTCGATTTGATTTCTGATTGTCTTTATTCTATGAATCAAATTTTTGATTTTGTTTTCGTTAAGTGAAGAATTTGTCCACTCCATGGATTTATTTTGAACAGATAGTTCATGAATCATCTGATTACTTATTATTGAATCTTTTTTCGTTTCATTTAATTCATATTTTTCTCTCGGGCCAAATAATGGAATTAGATTTCGTTTTGAAAGGTCTTTTATCTTTCCTTTTAAAAAAAAAAAGTTTTTGAGAATCCAGTTTTTAATTTCTTTTGCGACTTTTAGGAAAATTGTTGCTCTTTCTTTTAAAATCCTTAAAACTACAAAAGACTTAGTTTTGAATTTTTTGATTCTTTTTTTTAATTCTTTAAAAATAGATTCAAAAAAAGAAGGCTTTTTTTGAGCAGAACCAAACGGTAGTTCGGTTTCCATTCCCCAAACTGTTAAGAAACAAAAATCATTTTTTTCTCCTTTGTCTTTTGTTTTTTTTAGTCGAGCCTTCTGATATGCTTGAAATTTAGATTTATGCCAAGGTTTAAGATAAAAAGGAAATAGGATTTTTATCTGAATACCATCGGTTAACCAGTTTCTTGGAAATTCTGTTTCGGATAGTTGAACCCCATTATAAGTGCATTTAACATGCATTTCACGTTTCCAATCCTTTAAATCCTCGGACCACTCGGGAAATTGAAATAATAACATACGGACGCTATTTTTAATTATTATCAATAAAGGTAATATAATATATTTTCTAAGAATCGATTGAGTTACTAAGAGAGAACCTCGTATTATTTGAGCAAATAGGAAGCTATCCCAAGTTTCTGCAATTTCGATCCGTCTTTTTTCTTCTATTTTTGATTGTTCTTCTTCTTTTTTATCAATTTTTTTTTTTTTTTTTTTTTCCTTTTTTTTTTTTTTTTTCCACATGAAATTTTGAAGAATTTTTTTTTTTAGCCCCCATATATCAAACGAAAAAAAAAAAAGTTTATCTATTCTATCAAAAAAAAGGGGGGAATGTACTTTTGCTTGGAAAAATTCCCAAATAACTGTTTTACGCCTTTGGGAACGCATGGATCCTTTAATTATCTCTCGACGAAAATCAGATTGTTGTGAATAACGGATCAAAGCCATTTCATCTTTTTGATCAAAATTTTTATTATCTTTGAGATTAGTATAAATCTCGTCATGTGGCTCTTTATCAGTAAAAACCACCACACGTTTTGCTTTTCTTGAACGAATTCCGGGCTCCATTGGTACATTTTCTTCATTTTCGCCTTCCAATTCTTCCAACTCACTTATTAATTTGTATGACCATCGAGGAACTTTTTTATTGATTTCATGGAAATCAATAAAATTTT